ACCTCTCCTTGTGATCGGGATGAGGTAAATGCCTCCCAGCCGGGGGGCGGATCGAATCGGAGTTTCCTTAGGTAGCCACCGACCTACAGTTATCCTTAAACTTCCGTGCTTGGTGGAGAAGAAGCGACCAAAGGTACGCTCGCTTGCTGTCTTGTTCTCTGCCGCGAACTGGGATCGCTCGCCAGCTAGGTCAGATTGGAGCAAGATTTTTTGAGAACATATTACCCATCTTCGGGGACAAGGGGCGGAACGACCTCTCGATCTACTTACTGCAGCCCAGGAAGAAAAACGTCGTCTAGGCGTTCCCTGTTGCTCCGATCTCCCCTACGCCTAGGGCGTTGTCTAGGCCAAGAGCCATAGTTAGTTGCTGTTTCCATTTGGTTGTTTTTTTCTCGTTGTTGATATCGGCAAGACCCAGCCAGATGATGTCCGCTGGTTGGTAGTGAGAAGACTCTTAGTATCTGCATACCCAAGCGCTGATTAAAAAACAATCATTTGATTTTTTTTCTTGCTCCCCCTTAGCAGCGGGAAAGGAGTCTATCCATCTGCCTAGCTTTGGTAGATTTCCCCCAACGCAATCCACAGAAATTCCACGAATCCCTTGGTGGATAAGTCCGACGACTCAGCAGCAGTGCGGAATTGAGTTTCTCGTCTGGTGGATCTGATCTATAGTTAGGGGCAATACATACCAAAAGGTTCGAAGAAGGAGCGCGCATAAGAGTATATAACCAACCCACCCTTCTGTATAACCTATTCACATTAGTGAAGCGGCTGGATGCATAAGGGAAGTGCGCGTTTGTGAGACCTTAGTCGGGATGCATAGGGGAGTCAACCTACGAGCACGGAAGGGCGTGGTACCGCTCTGCCCCTCTCTAAGTAAAGGCTAAACAAAACCTTCAGCTAGAATGTAAGGAAATTGAAAGAAGCGCGGAAAAGGGCCAAACGCGGTTGCTAGCATCGAAGAGAGCCGTCATCGACATAAGAGTTCGGACTTGGCGAACGAGCTCTTCCCGCGGGAGAGGAAAGCGGGGGCAGGCAAAATAACCATTCCGGTGGTTGATAGTGGAGCAAAGGCTTGATAAAACATGGAGCGAAGCCCTTATCATAATCATACAAAAGGATGTAGAAAAAGGAAGGGCTCGATCCCACATCTCATAGAGAGGAGGAATACCAGGATGATAAGGGATAACTAACTCTACAGCTCACAGGAAGCTGAAACCACATTACTCCAGTTTTATCATAGCTTTATTTAAGAGAGAATAGGGAGTAAGGCTGAAATGGCTATATGGCTTCCAAATTCTTTTTGTTTTGAAACGTATGTTGATTGAATTAATAGATGCTGGGTGAGGTCTTAAAGACCCTATTAACATAGCGTTCCTGAACATTTCCTCGGGCCGTGCTTTCTTCTCGAAGGCGAATTGGGCATCAAAGCCCTCCATCTTTGAAGGTAAAAAAGAAGGGTCCCTCATTTCTTTCTGGTCCGTTCTCTCCGGAAATGGTCTTGGATGAACTATTTTAGTTTAAGCTCTGCGCTTTATCAATATAGAGATCTTGCACCCCGGGGTTCGGTACTTAGCTAAGCTGCCCATGTAGCATCCGCTGTGGTTGAGTAATCGGGATGTGACAGTGTCATCTTCGGAAGAGGGGAAATAGGCAGTTTTTAAAGCGCAAGCATTCGATAAAGCGGAAGTCCACTCCTGCGGGAGCTACTAACAAAAGAAGACAAAACTCTAGTTTGGACGAAGCACCAAGGGGGGAGTAGAGCGATCATGTCAACATTCTCAATTTTCTTCTTTTTATGGAAAATCTTCTTCCTATTCCTAAAAGGATTGAGCGAGCTCTTATGAAGCATCCAAGCTCCTCTCTGAGTAAAGAAGAAGGTAATTATGAAGCAAAGGACGAGCTGAACGATCATCGGAATCATTTTCCCATACTCCTATACTTCCTAGCTTTCAATCATTTCATCGGAACCGGGCACTGGGAAGAACAGAGTCTTACTTGATGTAATATAGAGTAAGTCGTGTGAGCCTATGATCAGAGTTGCTAGCGAGCTCTTTTCTCCCAAAGGGGATAGCGGATAAGAGGAATTTTGTTCCAGGAAGATAGGCAAGAGTGCAAATACCCTTCCTTAAAGGGACCGGCTACATTTCATTTGTTATAAAACCTACTGCACCTGCTTCCATTCATAGATCGACCGACCAGGCCAAGGGCCTAAAGTCTCGAAAAGGAAAGGCAAGGCTCGACGAAGTTGAGAAGCCATCCGTGAGCAAGAGAAGAGAAGAAGCAACAAGGGCAGGAGTGGTTGGTCACCTAAGAAAGAAATAGAATAGATTCTATTACCCCGAAACGAATATCTAATATCTACCTTTAGCGCATATTTCCTGCTTTGAAGAAAGGGCAAGAAAGAAAACTGTAAATGCTGAACTTGCCCCTTGTATAGTTGTGGATTGAGACCTTTCCTTTGGTCTCTTACTCGAGTCACTGGGGCTCTATCCTTGTGATTGGCTTATCTGGCTCTTCCTCATTCCGCTACCTCGACTCGCCTGTGCGCTACATCTGCACTTTCACTACGCTATCTCGTTTCGTTCCTCAAGTCTTTATTTGATCTGCTTTCGGTTGGTTTCATAAAAGGGGGCTGGAGTTTACTCGCTCCTTTATGGAAGTGGCTTACCCCTTAGGTAACAGATCAATCTAGTGATTAGCTTACCGCTTTCCCAGTACAGGTCTTTCGTGGGTCATCAACATGTCAGATAATTGGTCTACTTCTAATGGATAGGCTTACCAATGATAGGATCACTCCTATAGTTGGCTTCTTGGATCCGAGCTCTTTCCCTCGTAAGGAGTGTTTGGGGTGGGCGTTCCCTAGTGGTTGTACTTGTCTTCTAGGGGAGTAGGGACCTCCCGTAGGGGTTCCAATTAGCTAAGGGTTAGCTCTCTCTCCTCGGGAGACTAGTGCTGATGCAACTAAAGGGTAATCCGTAGTGGCGGGGGAGGTGAAGGGGCATCAATCATAATGGCGATCCCATCCGATGAAGTAGCTATGCAAGCACTACGGCCCAAACACGAGCTTGCGGTGAAAGGCTGAACCCGGGATCCGTCTCCAATGATGAAAAACGTAGCTCCACTCCCTTTGATGAACGTTGTTAATGCCCGGGCGGCTTATTGGTAACCCTCAAAGTCGTTGAACCCGACGCGTCACGAAGACTTATTTTCTTGATTTTCGAGGCTTCTCAGACTCTTGTGGATTCGCCTCTTTCTTTCCTCGCTTTCACCGTTTTCAAAATTCTCTATAAGCACTATACGCTCCATCCCTGTATCAATAAGCATGTAGTAAATGACTCTTGTTTCCTCGTCAAGGGTGTAATAAAGATTCAGTCCATAAGGGTTGCATTATATATACGCTATAACTTGATTGAAACCCTTTCTTTCTTCTTTCGCATTCGCTTCCTCAAGTGAGCTACTGACTAGCGGAAAGATCGACGGGGGGAGAGGAGGATGAATGCAATTCACTTCGGAAATTGATAACAAACCTACTCAGATAGCTGGGAACTTAGGTAGGACCAGCTCCTCGTTCGAGACTCGATCCGGTTTAGTATCAAGGTGATTCTTTTGTAGATTTCTCGGTCGACCCATTTGTATGAGAGAGGTACTGATCAAGGAAAGAGCAGATCGTGGGGCACCATAGCATGTCGGGAATAAGGAGGGTTCTTTGATTAGTAGGGGCTTAAAGAACCCTTCTATTTGTACCTAACATTTTCTAAAAAAGCGCTACCCACCTGAATTTCAATAAGTGATATAGCCGTGTTTACTTCCTCATTCACACGTCATACTCTTCCAAGCATGGAAGGAACCTTATTTACACCTACTTTTCCCAAAGCCTACCTATAACCTTTTTCCGTTCCCCACTTTGGTAAAGAAAAGATAGGTTTTTGACTCTCTTTCCCTCTTCTGCTTTCCACTAAATAAAAGGCAGTAAGCCTGGCACCTCTACTTGCTCGGTAATAGAGGGTTCTAGTTAGTTGCCGATAGAGGGGCGCAGCCTTCCAGTTCTCTATTGCTCGAGGTCGAGGTGGAGCGGATGGATGAACAAACGATGAACTTCAAGCGGATCTTCCATTCCAAGAAAATCTTTAAATCACTTCTTCGTAGTTCTCAATAGATCCGGAAAGTGCCTACAGCTATGCACTTCCTGCTGGCTTAAATGCAACCATCTGGATGGAATTTGCTTCAGCAGAAGCTATTTCGGGAGGAGAATCTTTAGATTCGTTGTCGGACGGAAAAGTCTTATTTGATTGGGGGAGGAGGCTGTGCCCCTTGTAGTTGAGGTAGACGTCTTCTCCAGCCGAACAGAACATCTTTCTTATATGGTTGAATGCAGCTATGGCAGAGGTGGGTTGGCTTATGTGTTGAAGGCGGTCCCATGGAATGAGAGTGAAAGCAGTCACCGATACCTTGCTTTGCAAGAGGAGTTGACTTATGAGGGTCTAAGGCAACCGGGGAAATGGTTGATTTCTCACCAAAAGTCAGCGGGTGTGGATAGTGCTTTACTTCTGCCAGCAAGCTCGATGTGTGAAATATATACCAAAAACCTTTTCCACAAAAAGAAAGGACAAGCGCTTACTCTAGCAACGGATATGGCTAAAACTGAGGATACGTTCTAAACCGATTCTTTCACAACTTATTATTATTATATCACCCCCCTCACTAAAGGGAGATTAATACTAAGGCTACTCTCCGGAGGCAAGGAAAGAAATATTCTTCACCAAGAAAGGTAGTGAAGTAACCTCCATTCTCGATTTCTATTGCGACAGAGGGAGAGTCAAAATCACGATTAGAGTTAGTCCGGATAAAAGGAAAGGAAGAATCCAATCCGCAGCGAGTCTTGGGATCAAGGCTTCTTTCCTTTGCTGAATCAGGAATAGCCGACTCCAGGTAAATGCTTTTCCCAGCTCAAAGGCGATGACTAGTAGATTCGGGGGTACCTAGAAAGCGAACAAATGTTCCCATGGTCATGATTGTTGACTAAACTGCCCTTTCTCTGATTCCCCTTCCCGACTCTGAACTAACTCATGCTTGAATGTGAACAAGCGATAGTACGGAAAGCAGCATTCTACTGATTTGATTACCTTCTTCCCTTCCTTAGAGTAGGAATTCTCTCTCGAACCCTAGAACCTTTGGGCGAGGAACTCGAGAAAAGCAAATGTTTAAAGCTTTCAGCGGAGCGGGCTAGAGTCGTCTTCTTGCTGTTGTTGAATGTGAAGTTGTGATCAGCTTAGCAGTAAAGATAAAGAGCTCTTGTTTAGCGAAAGTCGTATTCGGATTCTGCTTGAGCGGCCTTCTCTCTCTGAGTTACGGCAAAGGTAGTTCGGTAAGCCTCGTAATCTAGTATGACCGAAGCATTAGCCCCGTCTCTATCCTTGGGCTAAGGTCCATAGACTGGACTTAGTGCGGTGAGGTAGCTTAGGAAACCGTACCTGATGACTTTCGGACTTTATTCTGTTAGAACGCATCCAGGGACCGATGAATCTGTTGTCGGAATAAGCGTAAGCGCTGCTTTTATTCTAACCTTCTCGCCTAGAAGGAATCAGTCTTAAAAGGGGGGGCGAAGTGACGGATGAAATTCCTTTTTGAGTGACTACCCTAAGATCTCCGACTTATGCTCTGTTCTCCTCGGGATAAGCTGTTCTTGTTTCATAAGCAAATGCGGCAACCTGGTGGTATAGTGAGCTCTCTCTCTGGATTAAGCTTCAGTCATTGATAGAGAAGAGAGGAATCACCTAGCCTAGCATTAGACTAGACTAGCTTAGCCCTCCTTGGGCAGATTGCTTTGAATAGCGTAGTTTTGTTGCTTTGCTCCGGGAAGTAGACTTGCCTTATCAGATGCGGGATTACCTGTTGATGCGGTAGATGAGGACTTTGCTTTTCCTGTTAGAGAATGAGTTGTTAGCCTTAGCGCTGCACATCTATAGTAATGTCGGCTCTCCCGCTGTTGGTGCTTTAGTTGTAGTAAGGGAGGTAGGATTCAGATTAGGAGATTGATTGAGTAAAGTAGGGTTCGGTGAAATAGAAAATAGAAGTAGGACATCCGGAAAGTCAAGTATGCCAGAACTCGTAGCTTGTAGATGTTAATAGTCGAGATTCCATTAGTGTTCAGTGAACTCAGGTTCATTATCTCAAATCAAGCTATAGTGGATTCTTATCTTTCTTCGAAGTGCGCTATGGAACGATAAAGTCACGCCCAATAGTGCTTTTACTAATACTAAACCGGTCTCCGATAAGCTATCCATCGATACAAGCAGATAGACATGACTCCACAGAAAGATTGGTCTATTGTACCAGTTCTTGACACCCTTGCTAGGAAGACTTCGATAGCACTTTTGTTTTGTTTTGAAGGGCATGACTGGATCCTAAAAAGGCTTTTATCGCTTCTCTGTTTGGATCAACTGATTTTTTTTTAGAGGACATCAGGGTTATCCAAAAAGGGCTTTAAGAGCCTCAATCGTTTATCGTAGAATAATAAGTGAACGCGTGATGTCTCCTTGAGCACTTCAAGCCAGATAGGCCTTTATTAGTTTATCGGGTTGTTCAAGACGATTAAGATAAAAAGAGGATCCTGTTAGTGGCGAGTCATTCTTACAGGACTAAAGCCAATGGTAGCCGACTAACCCCCTTAAGAATAAGAAGGCACTGATGGGAGTTGCTTTCCGGGTATTATCCGGGCTCATATTCTTATGACGAGTCTTCCTTCGGTCGTTTCCTATCCAATCATGGAACCCTTGGACTTTATTTAGCTTGGTTTTGGCAGGCAAAACCACTGTCAGGACTAGCCATCTATTCTGCTCAAGAAGAAAAGCATACCATACACCTTTTTTAGGTTGACCTGCTTCTATCATAGGTGCTATCATCGTATAATAGAATAGATCATTCCTGCAGGACCTTTTTCTAAAAATTGAATAAGAGTAAGAGAAGGTAGAAAAGAAAGGGATGGCCATGAGAAGGAAGATTATATGCTTAACACATGCAATTCGAACGAAGTTTTCTCGGAAACGAAAGAAATCAGAGTGTGTTGAGCTCTTCGAATGATAAAGACAACTTAGTTTCGTTGGAAAAACCAACGCGAATATCAACTTTCTCTCGCCCTACTTCTAAGGGGTTGGAGAGATTTCTTAAATTCTCTCCTTTCTAAAGCTGCGAAAGGCGGCCCCCCCAGAACAGAACACCCCTCTTTTCTTTTCTCCCCTTTAATGAAAGACCCTCGCCCCGCTTCCTACTCATTTGTGGGTCGGGACCCGAGGGCCTTTTTTTTTTCTTTTCTCAAGAGGTGATTTCGAGAATCAACCAACCGAGAAATTCGTAGCCCAGGTGACTCACAGCCTCCCTCTCGCCCAAATGAAATGGGATGAATCAAATCAATAAGCTTTTTGATTGATTCAGGGCGCAGCGAAGCCAAATTCAATCAAGGCAATAAGGGGCTTTTCCTGACGCGCTGAGTCATCCTATTCCACATTAGCTTAGCTAAAGTGGAATAGTAAAGTAAAGTTTTAAGATGATATGGACCCCCACCCCAATTGCTTAGGGGTCGCACTCTGTTCCACTTGGTGGACGAGATCTTCTCCCCTTTTAGAATTCTTTCTCCCACACACCCTTGCCCTCTTTCACTGAAGAGGAAAGAAGAATCTTCCAAGCGGACAGAGACCTAAATTCCCATTAGATTTCTTCTATTCTTAAGCTTGCTTTGTTGCAGCAAGATGATCCGTCCGAGAGTGCTGGAGAGAAGAGAAAGCGGTAAAACCCTCTCTGATTCGGTCACCGAGCGGTCGGACGACTCTTCAGTAACCCAGGATGACCCCCTCGGCGCTTCTTTCGCTGCATACCCACTCCATCCTTCGAAAGTAAAAGAAAGGGTACTAGATATTATATATGTAATATCTAATTTTGAGTAAGTAGGGCCCAGAACGCTAAAAGGGTGGGGGAACAAGAGTTGTCACGATAGGAAAGAGAAATGACTATAAGGAACCAACGATTCTCTCTTCTTAAACAACCTATATCCTCCACACTTAATCAGCATTTGATAGATTATCCAACCCCGAGCAATCTTAGTTATTGGTGGGGGTTCGGTCCGTTAGCTGGGATTTGTTTAGTCATTCAGATAGTGACTGGCGTTTTTTTAGCTATGCATTACACACCTCATGTGGATCTAGCTTTCAACAGCGTAGAACACGTTATGAGAGATGTGGAAGGGGGCTGGTTGCTCCGTTATATGCATGCTAATGGGGCAAGTATGTTTCTCATTGTGGTTCACCTTCATATTTTTCGTGGTCTATATCATGCGAGTTATAGCAGTCCTAGGGAATTTGTTTGGTGTCTCGGAGTTGTCATCTTCCTATTAATGATTGTGACAGCTTTTACAGGATACGTACTCCCTTGGGGTCAGATGAGCTTTTGGGGAGCTACAGTAATTACAAGCTTAGCTAGCGCCATACCTGTAGTAGGAGATACCATAGTGACTTGGCTTTGGGGTGGTTTCTCCGTGGACAATGCCACCTTAAATCGTTTTTTTAGTCTTCATCATTTACTCCCCTTTCTTTTAGTAGGCGCCAGTCTTCTTCATCTGGCCGCATTGCATCAATATGGATCAAATAATCCATTGGGTGTACATTCAGAGATGGATAAAATTTCTTTTTACCCTTATTTTTATGTAAAGGATCTAGTAGGTTGGGTAGCTTTTGCTATCTTTTTTTCCATTTGGATTTTTTATGCTCCTAATGTTTTGGGGCATCCCGACAATTATATACCTGCTAATCCGATGCCCACCCCGCCTCATATTGTGCCGGAATGGTATTTCCTACCGATCCATGCCATTCTTCGTAGTATACCTGACAAATCGGGAGGTGTAGCCGCAATAGCACCAGTTTTTATATGTCTGTTGGCTTTACCTTTTTTTAAAAGTATGTATGTGCGTAGTTCAAGTTTTCGCCCGATTCACCAAGGAATATTTTGGTTGCTTTTGGCGGATTGCTTATTACTAGGTTGGATCGGATGTCAACCTGTGGAGGCACCTTTTGTTACTATTGGACAAATTTCTCCTTTTGTTTTCTTCTTGTTTTTTGCCATAACGCCTATTCCGGGACGAGTTGGAAGAGGAATTCCTAATTCTTACACGGATGAGACTGATCACACCTGATCAGTGAAAAATTCTGACACCAATCATTTACAAGTGAGTATTACACCTTAACTTAAGTAAAAGAAAAAATTTGTCAAGCCTTTCCCTTTCCCGTTAACGTTAAAAGCGGGCACTGATTTCGCAAAACCAACAAAAAACAAAGAAGAAAGAGGTAATATGGAATATTCTATTCGGGAGCAATAAGCAAAAAGTTAATTGACAGCCCTGTTTTAAACCTCAGGAAAGCCGCAGGTTAGAAGGCCCTTCGGGAATAACTCAAGCTATGATACAAGAACCTGCTCACGCGGCAGTTCCTGAATGGGTAAGACAAATAAAAAAGGAGGGTCGACGTAGTTGACAGAAAATTCCCACTAGTAGCCAGAAGAAAGCAAGATTTACCACAATTTTACATTTTTGAACGTAGAATAGGCTGGAGAAATCCTTTCTTAGAAATAAAGTAAAGTACTTTCTACGTAAGAAAGAAAAACGACTCGCGATTATGGTAGTTTACTACTTACTTTCATATAGCTGTGATCTGTCATTACATGCGACTATCTCTATAGATAGAAAAGCTTGCTATGCCTAGAAATATTAGTCTAGAATAGTGGTTGAGATCTATCCGACCAATAACCAATTTTGTAACGGTCGAAAAATAACAAAAGGGTTCGACGTAGTTGAGAGAACTTCTCTTTTTTTCGTCCAAGGGTGACATCCTGGACGAAGATCAGTTCTCTTCCCTACGAAGCCCTTCTAGCGGATCTAATTCCTCCCCGAGGCTACACCCTATCCTCACGGATGAGTATCTTCAGGCGGGCTAGGGGCTCACCCCACCCTGATAAGGTTCTTGAAATAGCTGATTCTTTATTGTTGACTGTACTGATAAGAACAAGAGAAAGCAAAGGCTACACGTATTTTGATTAAAGAGAGAAGCGAAGGCGGAAAGGTTCTTTTTCTTTTGGGAAGAATAGGGGGTTTCCTTATCATAATCTGAGTCTGTGACTGCATCAATTCTCCCCCAAAACTCAATGATAATCGGACTGTGATCCTCGTCATCATCATCATTACGAGGGATTCTGGTGCGCCATCCTTCTGACATAAACTCGTCTAGCATTACAGGTGTGCGTTGCTTCTGAACGTACTCATCCGTTAGCTGTTTGATGAGCTCTTCGAGAGTAATGAAAGGCATAGGCTGTTGAGAAACCAAACCCTTCGACTTTCTTTCTTGATTTTTCTTTTTAGTAGACTTCTTTTGAGGAGGCACCAACTTAATGGTCAATTTAGACACGTGGGAAGGCTGTATCTTCTTCTTTTAGCTCGCCTTGCGCTTGGTACACGCGGTCCATCCTTCTTCATTGTCTTCCTCATCGGAATAAAAAAAAAAATGAGAGTCAGATTCATAGAGATCCTCGAGCGAAGGGAGTGGATACTTTTGATCTTCCCCCGGAGCCACTTTTTCTGTCATCGGGTTTAAAGCGGATCTTGAGGCTTATGGTGAGCACATGTACGACAGAAGAGGGAGCAGGAGGAGAGTGAAGCAACGAAGAATGGCAGGGGAGATATTGTTGATTGAATTCAGTATGTTTTCTAGGATCATATTCAGTTACACTTTTAAAGTACACTACGAATAAGCGTACAGTAAGTACTTGAAGCGGCTTTGCTTGTGTAATGCTAAACACATCGAGATTGGCTTGGTGTGCTGTTAGCGGTACTGTCTCGGTGGGCCATGGGTTGAATGTAGTTCCTTCAACTACCTGAGCGAGTTCGGGAACTCCAGTGGTTGGCTGCTCCCGATGGTCTGGAATGGCTGGCTTATGGATAGGGAGCTAACGCTTCCTGCCTTGCCTCTCCTCCAATGGTAGTGAACCGTATTAGTGCCCCTTATTTGAAGATAACAGATATGCCCAATCGTAACGGACTTTCAGATTCGCCTTCTCCTCTTAAGCTAGCCCTGACTTCCTAGCCTACCTGTTTGTTTGCCAGACAGTCCATTCTGGAAATCCGCGTTTGAAGCGGGTGGAATGAATTGTTTCCAATCGACAGAAGCTCTACGGGGCGCTACCCTGCCTACACGGAACCTACTGCACTCCGCCTCCCTCTGTTAGCTTGGCTTGCTTCTAGGCTTAGGGGGAAAGGCGCATGGGTTCCACTTTTTTCTAGAAGATTCCATATTTCCTCTATAACGAGCCGCTTCCACGACTCCAACGAACGCGCTGGGTCCAGGTCTCTTACCGTAGTAAGTCTGTAATTCCGAGGTGCCACAAGCAGGTGTACATCCGAGGACAGCTCAAATTCAGAGTCTTATTGAGTTTCTTATCCTGCTTGACCACAAAGGAGGGGACCTAAGCTGATGAAAGCGTAAAAGAAATAATACAAATCAAGTTAACATTTTCTCTTTAGCGATCTTTAGCAATCGTGGATTGGTGTTCAGTAGTATATTATTCGCAAGTGAAGTAAGTAGTTCAGTTTGGGCGGGCATCTCTTGAGGGGACGAGCGTGCTGTTTTCCTATATTGAAAAGGATTCGCAATTAGACTCTTCTATAGAATCTATATTGAGAAGGGCATACTTAACCTGTCGTTTTGAAACTGATCTATCTCAAGCCACCGGAGTCAAAGCAGCCGTTCTCTTCTGATCGTGGACCACCCTTCAGATTCATCCCACTACTGAAGTGAGATCACCACCGGAGAGAGGGAGAATTCAAGTGAGACTGCTAAAAGGCGGATCTTTCCTTTACTAAAGCATTTCATTGACCGCCTCAAACTCGTGATCAAATCTCTTTCTTTGCTCACGAGAAATCGTTATATTCGAAATGGAGTGGTGATGACTGTACCGTTGACTTGGATGAGAACTTGTTACTGAACCTGCAGGATTCGTAGTAGAAAGCTTTCAAGCCCCACTTAACTAAGAAAGAGTCTCGTATCGACCCAGTATTGACTTAGAATAGATCCGTATTGGGAATGACTTAGAATAGTTTTGATAGATCCGTTTTGGCTTTCCTATTCCATGGATCTTCCCTGAACAACGGAATGGATTGATCTGACCCACAATCTTTCTCTTTGAGTAGACCATAGGCGGGACTCTCTTTCGCCTAGGCGGAGAGGAGGGAATGTAAGACGAGACTGATTCAAGAGTCTTGGACAGAAGAGAAGGGACGGAGACGGAGCTTCTTGCCTTTCATCATTTTAGGAAAGCTTATTTGAGCAGAGAATTTCGAGAGTTTACACTACCTTACTTTAACAAGACAGCGGAACAGCCTCTGCCTTACTTTAACAAGTAAGCAAGTAAACTACCTTGATTCGACTTCCTTGCTTCTTCGCCGCCTGGGACAAAGAGTCATGCTGAGAGTTGAAACCTGCTCTCAGAACGGAGCTCGCTGGGGATGAAAAGGAATTGATCTTCCCCACTTGAAAGACTGATACGACTGCTTGAAAGCGGATGGATTGGCTGGAACTCATACGGCTTCGTTGCCTTGGTTTGGTTGCTTGCTGAACTACCAGTGAAGGTCAGGACTTCTCGACCTTGTGTAAAAGAGATCAGTCTTCCTCGCCAATGAATGACTTCTTTTAAGCTAGCCTTCCTTCTTCACCAATTAGTTACTAAATATTCTCGAAGTGGAGCACCTTGTATTTACTTAAAAGCTTGCCGGACTCAATCTATATCTATAGCACTAGCTAGCCTGCTTCCTTAAATCATGACGGTGGAGTGCCCGATGTGAGTCAAAAAGAGTGGTACAGTCACTACACGTTCTTAGCTGTCCCCAGTGCGTACCGGCTTCCCTAATCAGAATTCATCCCAATCAAGCCCAATCCATAGATGAATTCCTCCCAATCTTTCTGAAGGAAGTGTTCTAGTGGATTGGCAGCCAGCTCGTACTTGCTTTCAAGCTTCAGTGTTCAAGCAGATTGGCAGGGCAGGAAAAGCCCACATTGTCACAGAAAATTGTTGGTGGCTTGTGGGCTGGATAACCGAGCTCAGTGAGTAGAGAAAGTACCCAACAAACCTCTGAAGCAGCTGTAGCGAGAGCGCGATATTCAGCCTCTGTGGAGGAGCGAGCAATTGATCTTTGTTTACGAGAGTTCCATGAAATAGCATTGCCACCCAAATAAAGAATGTATGCAGTAGTGGAGGACCTATCCTCCAAATTTCCAGCCCGTCCGAAAAAGCAGTGAGAGTTAAAGGCCTCAAATAAAGACCATGATAACCCTTCAAATGAGACGCTTGACAAGTTGCCAATGTTGTTGCGAGGGACGATGCATGAACTGGGATATGAACAGCAAAGGTTTTTGTGAAAGCCAAATATTGTAACTGCCCAATGACCCGCCGAAATAAAGTAGCATCAGCCGAGGGAGAATCATCAAATTCAAGACAGAGTTGGGCGTATAAACTTCCTTGGCTCCAGCCATACCAGTAGATTCAAAAATATCACGAATGTATTTATGTTGAGTAAGAAATAGACCACCTGCTGTAGGAATCACTTCAAGACCGAGAAAATAATGTAAATCTCGAAGATCCTTTAGTGAGAACTTCTTGGACAACAACTGACTGAACTGATTGATAAAAGTTGGATTGGACTACTGCCAGTGATCAAAAGATCATCCACATAAACCAGGAAATAGGCTTGAATTCCATTCTGATGATAAATGAACAAAGAGGTGTCGGACTGGGCATTGGTAAGCAGCTATCAGAAATTTCACTCATGATACCAGGCGCGAGGAGCCTGTTTAAGACCATAGATTGCTTTTCGAAGCCTGCCACACATGAGAAGAAAAATTAGAGTATCGACCGGGAGGTTGAGACATGAATACCTCTTTTCGGTTAAGTGACCCTGTAGAAAAGCGTTGTTGACATCCAATTGACGAAGAGTCCAGCCATGATATAGAGCAATACTCAAACACGAATAGTGATAGGCTTAACCGCAGGGCTGAATCTATCAAAATAATCAATCCCAGGCCGCTGATGAATTGGCAACGAGGCGAGCCCTGTACCGCTCAACACTGCCGTTTCCGCTTAACCCGAAAGACCCACTTAGACCCAACAATCTTTTGATGAGGAGATGATGGTACTAGTTCCCAGGTGCCATTACGAATTAATGCATCAAATTCAGCAGACATGGCGGCACTAGGATCTTTAAGAGCTTGGCTAACACATGTAGGCTCTATCTATAGTGTCGGGCAGTGAGTGTTTAGAAGCTAAATTTCACTGTTTAGGTTTGTAGATATGATTCTGGGCTCTTCTTGTCATGGGATGAGTACGAGAGGGGAGAGGCTTATACTTATAAAGGGCTGATGGATAAGATGGAGGCTTGGGGTTGTGAAGGGGACGGGGGATGGTCAGAAGATGTAGGGCAAGGCTGGCACTGTGCTCGTGTCATCAGGCAATATAGGTGAGGAAGCAGGTTGCTGAAATGGGATTGACAGGTTGCTCTTCAGTTGGCTGGGAGATATGTGGCGTAGGCTCATATGGGCAGGAGACAAGGATTGTTCTTGTGAAATGGTCAGAGGCCGTGAAGGAGTCTTCAGCAGCCAGAAAGAGGTTGAGAGCGGAACCAACGGAGAGAGAGTAGAAGAGTGTGAAACAGAAAAAGAAGGTGAGAAATAAGCGAGGTGAAAGAAGGAGTCCAGCGAGAGTAGGATGTAGAGGAAAGACGGGTGGACTGGGACTCTAGAGATTGAAAAGGAAGCTTTGCTTACTCTTGATACATGCCGAGAAGTAGAAGTCAAAATGCGCGGTTGGACTCTGGTTCATAGCACTTATAGGCAGACTGAGACCTAAGAAGATGCTGGAGAATGCGAGATGCTGGGTGCCCTAACCGACGATGCCACACAAGGGGACTTTGACGCTAACAGAGGCAGCAGGCTTATTAGAGAAAGAAGGATGAGGCCACTCGTAGACCCCCTTTCTATTCTGGTCGCGGAGAAGAATCGTTCCTGGCAAAGAAGCAAAAAATTCAACAGAGACAGGATTAGTTAAACTTAGACAGAGAAATAAGATTTTCTCTAAGAGAGGTATTATGAAGAGAAAAAGTCTTATTATATTATCAGTAGAAAGAAAATGAGATCCTTGGTGATGCAAACCTGAGCCATTACCAAGCCTCACCTCATCAGGGCGGGCGTTTCCATCCATTTCTATAAAGCAAAGGGGAAGCTCGCAGAGCTTTCTCTCCTAGTTAGAAGGGAGACGGTGCTTTTATCCCAAACATCTCCTTACTGCACGCACAAACAAAAAACAAAAAGCACCGCACCCCCCTGGATAGGGAAAATTAAGGCCTTACCTTTATATACATATACAAGGGGGGCTCCAGCGCTTTACTAATAGAATATCAAGCAAGTAAAGGGGCTTGAAAGCTTACCTTATTATTAAGGAAAGGAGGGAGGGCTTTTTTTTATAGATTAAGAGGTGAGTAAGGAGGGGTTTGCTTGCTTGCTGGCTAGCTCGTGCAATCAACGAAGAATTCCTTCGCCTTAGTAAGCTAGCTTTGTAAGCTAAGGTTCTCCGGGCACTACGGTAGGACGTGGATCGATCATGACGAGAATGGACTTCTCCGTAATGTAATGTAATGTAATAGAAGAGTAAGGGTCCAGTTCCCCGGGCTTTCTCCCTTCTCGACCAGACGAAGGAGATATGAATTCCATTCAGGCGTGTAAGGGGTTGGCTTGACCCTGTCTTCTCTCCTGGTCGGGTCGGGGGCGAAGACTGGCAAAGTTCATCATTCAGTGGTGGGGTCTTCATAGAAAGGAAGGCCTCGCCCAAGGAGTGGCAGATTTGGATGGCTTGGATGCTGGGCGGATCTGGATAGAGTCTCGCTCATAGATAGAGGAAGAGTACGCGCGCTACGGCTTTCGAAGTGGATCGGATCAGATAGCCAGCCCTTCGGGCGCACATCAAATTCCGATCAATAACTTGGAGGGATGGCTGAGTGGCTTAAGGCATTGGTTTGCTAAATCGACATACAAGAAGATTGTATCATGGGTTCGAATCCCATTTCCTCCGGCACGGAAGTTGAACGGGCGGGCGAAATTACGTGAGAGAAAGAACCTCTTGGTGGAGTCCCCCGGAGGACAGAATAGCACTACTTAATCTTGGAGAAAAAAGCGAAAGCGTTGTTTTTTTTGTTTGACCGGCCTATCTTCTTTTCTTTCTATAAGCAAGCTCCCCCCGGCCGTCCAGGTCCAGGGACTGGACGGCTCTCGGTTCTTGAGACGGAGATTAGGCGGCAGTTAAAAGAGCTGCTCGAAAGCTTGACGAACAAGCGAAAATCCAAATTCTTTATATATATTCCATTCATTTTCTTATTATTAGTCAAGGTAGTTTACTTGCTTACTAGTCAAGTAGGGCGCTATTCGATGAAGAAAACAGACTTTAGGAAAGTGGTTCAGGTAGCTCAGCTGGTTAGAGCAAAGGACTGAAAATCCTTGTGTCAGTGGTTCGAATCCACTTCTAAGCGGGTGAAAGTCGCTCTTGCTTGACTCCTTATAGACTACCTAGTTATGACCTTGATGCACGTTGGTGCATCGGGGTGCACTGGTTGACGCGGAAGGCCAGCGTGGGGCCATTCTAATGAATTAGGTCACATGATCGGGAGTCGTCTGGATGGGTAGGTATACGCATACCCTGATTCAGCTTAAGGTTGTTCCCATCTTTGAGTTACACACCATGCTCATTATGGTCAATAGACCGAGAGTACACCTGGAAGCTTGTAATTGATTGCTAAACCATGCACCACTTGTATCAAACGTTCATAACTGTAGTCCCTAAGAAGTGGCATTTCTATTTCTTTCTTTTCTGGTTTCTCTCTTTTCCGGTATATTCTCGGATGATCAAGTATTCCCGAGTACTTCGAAGATTAAGGAAGAAAATGAGATCTATTAAGAGAAAGATTTATCCGAGAGAAAATCTTAACAGTTACATCCAATCACAAACTACACGAAAGATGAAAGTTTTCTTCTTAGAAATAATGGCCAACTTTCTAATTCCAGTACTTATATTCTCTCTCTTTCTATATGTATTCGGTATACCACTCATTGCATTTTGCGACACCGAAGATGGGGAGACCTCGGGTTCATCTTCTGGGGAGATCTCGGGTTCATCTTCTGCACATAAGAGGAAGAGGGGATTTGATCTCAACAGTACTCCGGCCATAACGGAGGAAAAGGAGATTCGGGGGGCTATAGATCTGAACAAGACCCCTCTCCAACTCGACGTCGAAGCTCAATTGCTTCAGAGACACCAACTCGAAATGGATGAAACACGGGCGTCCATCCGAGCATGGGTCGATTGGCGAATCAGGAAAGAGATGGAAGCCCAAGGGGGTACTCCGCTTGTCGGTCCGATAGAGAAC